TTTATTGCAGAGTTAAAAGAAATATGAAAAAAAAGTCCAAAGTTTCATCTATATCGAACTTTAATATCAGAATAGGGAATAGAGTCATGATTCAATGGGTTAGGTCCACTTACTTTTGTTGTTTTCTAATCTTTAGAATTTATTTGATTGGAATAATGTAAAATAGAAATACTTGACGAGTTAAGAGATAACTTATAATTATTCATTATAATAACTAAATGGTCGACTTTATAACTATAATTACTATACTAAAATTCCAATTCATTCTAATTCTAATAGATTAGAATGATAATAATAAAATTGAAAAAAAAATGGAAAATTCTATCTAATAAAATAGAATTCAATTCTTATAATTTAATTTTTTAAAAGTTTGTTAGTTTTTGATTATCATTTGGTATTACAAAAAAAAGGAACGAACAATATAGAAATTCCCCCTGAAATATGAATAGTGTCGACCGTGGGGTTTTATGAAAAAGACAAAGCCCCTTATCGGATTTGAACCGATGACTTACGCCTTACCATGGCGTTACTCTACCACTGAGTTAAAAGGGCCTCTTGAATTCCATTTCTGAATGAACCGCAGGCTTTCATGAATCTACTGCATATATTTATTATAATATATATACATAAATTTTATCCGCGTTTTTATAATTAATCCCTATCCCTCTTCACAGATTTCCAGATTTATCTTTTGTTAATTTCTTAGATTAGTTTAATGTGAGATATAGATATGCCTGTCTAGTTTAACAATGAGTGAATCAACGAAAGGAAAAGAAATGAAGTTTACCCCTTTGAAGGACCAAGCATTCTCTAAAGGATCTTATCCTTCGTATTAGTATTTCGATTTTATTTAGAAATTCTTAAAATTCAAATTTTATATAAATTTATAAATCTTATAATTTTTATATAACTTTCTATCTTATAATTATAAATTCGAAACTTTTATAATATATATATTTTTTATATTTAATTTCAATAAATATATTAATATAATGTATTATTTATACATATTTTATTTTTATTCTATTTAATTTTATTCTATTTATAATATATAGAATGAAGAATAAAATTTATCTTTATTATCTGGAATGAGTGGTGATTAAAATGAATAAGTCATAAATATATAAATGACGAATCAAAAGATTATATGGAATCATGAAAGATAGACAGATTCTTCAGATCTAATCAGTCAATTATATTGATATATTGACAATTTCAAGAAACTGCGCATACTATGAGCATAGTATGCTGGCGGTCGGGCAAATTATGCCCCCATCGTCTAGTGGTTCAGGACATCTCTCTTTCAAGGAGGCAGCGGGGATTCGACTTCCCCTGGGGGTAGGGTATTACGAAAGGAAGTTGCTCATAGATTATCAATAAGCCTGGATTGATTCTTCCTGGGTCGATGCCCGAGCGGTTAATGGGGACGGACTGTAAATTCGTTGGCAATATGTCTACGCTGGTTCAAATCCAGCTCGGCCCAATAATTAATTGGGTAATTTTGGAATCCGCCATGAAATTATATAATTTATTCTCCAGAAATATTTAATATGGAAGAATAAAAAGTAACATTTCCTAATATATCCTTACTCGCTGTTTATTTGATCTGCTCTATTTCTTTTTTACCACAAATTATGATCTTGCTAATGCTTTAGCTTTAGATTCATCTTAGGATCTTGTAAGTATCACAAAAAAGAGTAATGGAAAGAAAGACTCAATGTTTCAATGAAAAATGGATTATCAATCCACTTTGAACTAATGATTATTAGTAATCCGTGCCAATCTCACTAAAGTGCATATCCCCGTGGATATCAATATATCATTTGTGTCTCTGTTTCAACACGGCGGTTTTTTTTTAATCGAAAATAGAAATAGAAAGGGTTTGAATGAAATCATAAGAATATGTATGCTATACACTTTGCTTTAGTTCCCTGGGATTGTAGTTCAATTGGTCAGAGCACCGCCCTGTCAAGGCGGAAGCTGCGGGTTCGAGCCCCGTCAGTCCCGGCAGATACAAACCCAATAAATACAAATTCAATAAATAAAAAAATACATCAAAAAAAATCTCCATTTTCTTTGAAAGAGGGGGCAAATAGCAGAATTTTATTTCTAGTCCATATCCTTATTATTTCTTATTTTTCTTTTTTCATCAAACAAATATAGTTACATTTTTCAACTAGTACCTGGGAAAGATACATATGTGTATTGTTAAAATTATGGGTAGAATCATATTCAGGATTCCAAGGGATACTGTACTGGGTCTGGTCGATTATTCCTGATCCTTTAATGGAATAGAGTACCATATGGTATGGTACCTGAGAGCCCATACACAAATTACATTTGTATGGTACAAAATTAATTTAATATCGTTACTTTGATAGAATATTTTTATTTTTAAAAGTCTCATTTTTTAACTCTTTTTTAACTTCTATTGTTTGTTTGTAATAAATGTAAGTGTAAAGGCAATTAGATGATGCTTTATCAGATGATTGTACAAGGAAGGCGGTGGTTATATATAGAAAAGAAAGAATGTAAAAAAATGATAAAAAAAGTAAAGGAATTATTGATTAGATCAGGATTTTATTCGGTATGGATAAAAGATCTTACTATGTTATACTATTTAATTCTCGACGATGAATCAATTTAATAGCCCAGATATTGTTATTCATGATATTGATCTGATTTGATATCATTGAGATGGAATTCATCCTATTGAATTTACAGGCAAAAGATTTATCATCTCTATGGGATTAAATCCCCAATTATTTATTGCAAAGTAAAGAAAAAAGAAACGAATGAGATTATGGAAGTAAATATTCTCGCATTTATTGCTACTGCACTGTTCATTTTAGTCCCTACTGCCTTCTTACTTATAATATATGTAAAAACAGTAAGTCAAAATGATTAATTTGAATGAAACTTAACTTCTTATCAACTTTATCAATTTAATGATTGAAGAAAAAATGAAAAAGGTTCAAATTTCACGTCTTGGATGAAATGAGCGAACGAGAATCAGAAAGACTCTATGAGACCCGATAGTATAAGTCTAGTATGGTAGAAAGAAATATATGAATCTTTCTACCATACTATCTATTATTGTTATTATAATATAATATTGTATAAATAAAGTTTTATTGTATTAAAGGCATAGGTTTAATATAGAATAAAGATATAGGCTTATCTATAATATATATCTTCATATATGTAGATATCAGTTATTTATATAGAATGTACATAGCGTCTCAATTCTATTTATTTGTTTCATCTATTTGATTTGTCTTGTTATCATTATCAATCTGAAATAATTGAAAGACATCTCTTTTTTGGTTCGCATTTCCCCGAGTTCTTATTTTTTTCAATTATAAACCTGGTATCCGTTGAAAGAATCAAATCAATGAAGGAAAAACAACTAATATCAGCTTAGTCATAGAATACATTACGCCATTTAAATCAAATAGAATTTTGAAATGATCTATAAAACAATTGATACAGTTTGGTTCCTAAACCTAAAACTCAATTAGCAGTGTCTCTAGAGTCCACTTCTTCCCCATACTACGAGTGAAAGGGAAAATGTAAAGACTACCATTAAAGCAGCCCAGGCGAGATTTACTATATCCATGTGAATTATGTCTCCTATCTCTATGAATATGAAAGAATTCTTCCATTGTTGTTCACTAATATAATAATAATGGAATCACAGGCGCAGAGTCAAAAACGGATTTGGTCCAACATTGTTGATGAAACAATCGAATAAATCCAATTCTAACAAATTCTTATTGATTTCTAGTAGAATCAGAAAATTAGGTACAAGCAAAACAAAATATGCAGCGACACCCTTGGAAATACCAAGCAAATGTTCCTACCATCTGGGAATAATAAGAACTATTATTTTCTTTTTTTTTTTTTTATTTCTTTTGTTGCCTTTTAGTAAGTCAAAAAGTAGAAAAATAGATAATTTAGATAGATCACTATTTATTACATACCCCTATTTTTTTCCCATAATCCTTATCGTTTCCCGATTTTCTCTGTAAAACAACCGAAAGACAGTTTATTTGTGACTAGAAGTTACCTAAAAAGAAAAAATTATTCGTATTTTACTATATAGAAATAAAATAAAAATAGAAATATAGTAATAAAATAATAAAGTAAAAGATAATAAAAGCCACTTATTCATTTAATTTAATACCGATTGAATGGCCGAATACTCCGAGACTTTCATGAGTCTGTACTGTAGTCTGGACCGTATACAAAGTATCTTCCGTCCTTTCGGCAACTACTACTTAGATTTCCTCTTCGGATATACAACTCAATTCAAACCCAGGCAGTAGACACTACATTAGTAGTAGAAGAGAGTCGATAAATCTTGATATGGCATCCCTTTTCTACTACTCGAAACTTTCCTTGAATCCTAAAGGCACAAGGATTTACAGTACTTTAGAGAAAGAGAATAAGAGAATAGAACCTTTAATTTAAAATAAAAACTTAGAATCAAGCAAGTATCAAGAGTCCTTCTCCTCCGCTTGCTTCTGTTTGGGATAAAGTCGACAAGTTGTATCGGAAAAATAGAAGAAGGTATTTTAAGTCTTTTATTGATTAGGCGACACCCGGATTTGAACTGGGGAAAAAGGATTTGCAGTCCCCCGCCTTACCGCTCGGCCATGCCGCCAAAACGATACAAAATAGACGAACATATTCTCTCCCCTATTCCCAAGCAAATGGGGGTTACTAAAAATTTTTTTATTGTACTTGTACCTTGAATTTCGTTTTCCTTAATGCCTTTCCTAAAATAAAAACGTTCTTCCCCCTTTTTCTTTTTTCTATTGAACATCTACACATTAAATCCACATTTGAATTTTCAGTCACAAAAGAAAAAAATACAGGACAAATTGGAACCATTAAGTATTTTATTTTTATTGGTTGTGAATTCATGAACAATTTTTTTTAGTGAGTCTAAAATTGTGCTGATCTAATGTAATTATATAAGAAAATAAAAATTGCTA